TTCTTTCTATTGAATTTAGATTGAGTATGGATAAAAGATCTTACTATGTTATACTATTCAATTCGCGACGATAAATCGATTTGATATTATTATTTTTGATATTATTATTCATAATATTGTTAGTATCATCAAGATGCAATTCATACCTTTGAATTGATAGGAGTCCGCTTTATCATCTCTATGGGATTAGATCCCGAACTATTGTGAAAGAAGAAAATAAAGAGATTATGGAAGTCAATATTCTTGCGCTTATTGCTACTGCACTGTTCATTTTAGTTCCTACTGCCTTTTTACTTATCATATACGTCAAAACTGTCAGCCAAAATAATTAATTTGAATGAAATTTGAATTATTCATTTTTATCAATGATTGAAGAAATGAAAAGGTTTCAAATTCTATTTAAGTCTTAAATGAAATGTGGAATCAGAAGTATCTGAGATAGTGTGGTAGAAAGAGCTATATATAGCTCTTTCTACCACACTATACAATTGAGTATTGTAGAATATTTCATATTCATTCATATTCTTAGTACATTAAGTATTGTATACAGAAATAAGCTTTCTCTTATATAGATCAATTGACAATAGATAATATATATCTAAGTAATAATATATAGAGAAACTAAAGCAAGTGAAGTTTTTTTTTTGAAGCTTTCGCAAAACGATCACAATTGATAAAAGTAGATTTGTCAGTAAAGTACTAAATTAGTCATATTCCTAGCTCTAAAGTCCACTCCTTCCCCATACTACAAGTGAAAGAGAAAATGTAAACACTACCATTAAAGCAGACCAAGCAAGACTTACTATATCCATGCGAATGATGTCCCCTATCTCTATGAAATGAAGGAATTATTGATTCATAATCATAGTGTAATGAATGGTGCAGAGTCAAAATAGGATTCTTACTTACGGTTGAAAAAATAAAATAAAATATACAAAGAAGAGCCATTCAACCATTCTGATTCAATTTATGAGCAGCACTCAGAGCCTCTAGTGAGTCTGGATACAAAGTATCTTCAGTTCTTTGCCACATGAATTTACCATTAGCCCATCCAATCTAATTTCATCGCAAACAGAGTTAGTAGACACTATCTCAATAGTAAAAAAGTTAGAGTGTAAAATAAAAAATAATTAGGGAGTCTTTTTTAGAATCTTTTCTTCATTCAACCTTAGTAGCCAAAATGGAGTATCTCTTAGGAACCTTTGGATACCAAGATTTCCGACTTCTTACTTTCATAGTTCTGATGCCCAGAATGAATTCTCACTATTTCTTTTATTTGATTCAATTCAGAATAGCCCAAACCAATCATTAATAAGATTGGGTTGCTTCAAAATTATTGGTACCTTTTTGAGCCACACTCAGAACCCAGATTTTGAGAAAGACAATCTTTTATAGGCCCTACGGGTTCTCAAAATCAAGTATCAACAGACCTAGCCCTTGCCTATGCTTTTGCGGAGCAAGAATTGGTCAAGTTCGATCAACAGGATTAATAAATTCCAAGTATTTTTTTGATCAGGCGACACCCAGATTCGAACCGGGGATAAAGGATTTGCAGTCCCCCGCCTTACCACTTGGCCATGCCGCCAAATTCCATCCAAAATGGATAAAGGAATAAATATTAAATAAAGAAATTAGATCTAATTATCTATTGAATCTATAGAAAACCCGGCCCCGGTGCAATAACTATTTACTTATTACTCTTTTACTCTTACTTACCTTTCTTACTTTGAGTTAACGAACAGCTCTTAATTTTGTATCTCCATTTGTATTACCTTAATAGATGTGAAATCCAATTGATTTACGAATAAGAATTAGTAATTCTAATTATAATCTAATTATAAGAAAATATATGTGTATATGTAAACCCCAGAACAGTGTAAACTCCAGAACAAAAATTGTTATATGTGGGCCCGGGGCTATTTCTTATGCACATATCCCTAATATAGAATATAGGATCATCGTGCTTGAATATTTCATGAAAAGAGGATAGACATTATGATAGAGTGCGACCTAACCTAGGTTGCACCAAGTTCAATTATGATAAAAGATGTAATATACGGATAACTAGATAGTTATCTAGTTCTATTGGCATGTACTTCTTAAAGACTAAAGATTACTCCTATGACTATATACGTACGCAATTCTATTGTATTTTAGAAATTCTACTACCAAAAAAAGATTTGCGAATTCTTTTTTGAACATTCAATTGCGTGTGCTAAAAAAAGGGAAACTCTATGCTGTTCCTGATTCTTCTGTTTTTACCTCATTCATAGATAGCAGATTAAATCCCGAATTCATTAATTTTTTCTTTTTTTGTACCCTGATCATAATATCATAATAAAAGAATTAGGTAGAAATTGTATCAATTTTGATATCCGATAAAAGACTCCATCAGCCTAAGTGACAGAATTTTTCCTAGGAATGCTTTATCAATTTCCATTTTTTTCTATTTGTACCTGGCTCAAGATAAAATTCAAATTCTAACTTGCATCGAAAATGCCCTCCATTTCTCTGTCTTGCTTCCGTTCATACGTATGATATATATGGATGGAGTTGACTAAAATTTTATGTGATTCAGTAAACAGAATATCCATTCCATCATTGCTAGATCATCGATCAATAGTAAGTCAAGCCAATAATGGGATTTTTTCAATAAAGAGGAAACTTCAGATTACGATGCTCCAGAATGGAAATGAGGGAATGTCCACAATACCTGGATTTAGTCAGATACAATTTGAGGGATTTTGTAGGTTCATTAATAAGGGCTTGACGGAAGAATTTCATAAGTTTCAAAAAATTGAAGATAGAGATCAAGAAATTGAATTTCAATTATTTGTGGAAACATATCAATTAGTAGAGCCCTTGATAACAGAAAGAGATGCTGTGTATGAATCACTCACATATTCTTCTGAATTATATGTACCCGCGGTCTTAATTTGGAAAACCGGTAGAAAGATGCAAGAACAAACCGTTTTTATTGGAAACATCCCTATAATGAATTCATTTGGAACCTCTATAGTAAATGGAATATACCGAATTGTGATCAACCAAATATTGCAAAGTCCCGGTATTTACTACCGTTCAGAATTGGAACATAACGGAATTTCTGTCTATACCAGTACTATAATATCGGATTGGGGGGGAAGGTCAGAATTAGAAATTGATAGAAAAGCAAGGATATGGGCCCGTGTAAGTAGAAAACAAAAAATATCTATTTTAGTTCTATCATCAGCTATGGGTTCGAATATAAGAGAAATTCTAGATAATGTTTGTTACCCTGAGATTTTCTTGTCTTTCCCGAATGATAAAGATAAAAAAAGGATTTGGTCAAAAGAAAATGCTATTTTGGAGTTTTATCAACAATTTGCCTGTGTAGGGGGGGATACGGTATTTTCTGAGTCCTTATGCAAGGAATTACAAAAGAAATTTTTTCAACAAAGATGTGAGTTAGGAAAGATTGGTCGACGAAATATGAACCGGAGACTTAATCTTGATATACCCCAAAACAATACATTTTTGTTACCACGAGATCTATTGGCTGCTGTAGATCATTTGATTGGAATGAAATTTGGAATGGGTACACTTGACGATATGAATCACTTGAAAAATAAACGTATTCGTTCTGTAGCAGATCTATTACAGGATCAATTTGGATTGGCTCTTGTTCGTTTAGAAAATACGGTTCGAGGAACTATATGTGGAGCAATCAGACATAAATTGATACCGACTCCTCAAAATTTGGTAACTTCGACTTCATTAACAACTACTTATGAATCGTTTTTTGGTCTACACCCTTTATCTCAAGTTTTGGATCGAACTAATCCGTTGACACAAATTGTTCATGGGCGAAAATGGAGTTATTTGGGTCCTGGAGGATTGACGGGGCGAACTGCTAGTTTTCGGATACGAGATATCCACCCAAGTCACTATGGACGTATTTGTCCAATTGACACGTCCGAAGGAATCAATGTTGGACTTATTGGATCATTAGCTATTCATGTGAAGGTTGGTTATTGGGGATCTATAGAGAGTCCATTTTATGAATTATCTGAGAGATCAAAAGAGGCACAGATGTTTTATTTATCACCAAATAGAGATGAATATTCTATGGTAGCAGCAGGAAATTCTTTGGCCTTGAATCGGGGTATTCAAGAACAACAGATTGTTCCAGCCCGATATCGTCAAGAATTTCTGACTATTGCATGGGAAGAGATTCATCTTAGAAGCATTTTTCCCTTCCAATATTTTTCTATTGGAGCTTCCCTCATTCCTTTTATTGAGCATAATGATGCGAATCGAGCTTTAATGAGTTCTAATATGCAACGCCAAGCAGTTCCCCTTTCTCGGTCCGAGAAGTGCATTGTTGGAACTGGGTTGGAAGGTCAAACGGCTCTAGATTCGGGGGTTTCAGCTATAGCCGAACGCAAGGGAAAAATCATTTATACTGATACTCAAAAGATCATTTTCTCAAGTAATGGGAATACTCTAAGCATTCCATTAGTTATGTATCAACGTTCCAACAAAAATACTTGTATGCATCAAAAAACTCAGGTTCAGCGGGGTAAATACATTAAAAAGGGACAAATTCTAGCGGGTGGTGCGGCTACAGCTGGTGGGGAGCTTGCTTTGGGAAAAAATGTCTTAGTAGCTTATATGCCATGGGAAGGTTACAATTTTGAAGACGCAGTACTAATTAGCGAACGTCTGGTCTATGAAGATATTTATACTTCTTTTCACATCCGGAAATATGAAATTCAGACTTATGTAACAAGCCAAGGTTTCGAAAGAATCACTAAGGAGATCCCGCATTTAGAGGCTCGTTTACTCCAAAATTTAGACAGAAATGGAATTGTAATGCTGGGATCTTGGATAGAAACAGGTGATATCTTAGTAGGTAAATTAACACCTCAGACAGCGAGCGAATCATCATATGCCCCGGAGGATAGATTATTACGAGCTATACTTGGCATTCAGGTATCCACTTCAAAAGAAACTTCTCT